TGTATTAATTTTAACTAAAGATCTCTTTTTTACCCTTCTTCATATATATAGATTAGATTTATATATAAATTTATATATATATATAAAAACGTCGATTATTGTAATTGTGACAAATAGGTTGATGGGGAAAAAAGACTCCCCCATCTCCAAAACAAGAAAATATACTAACAAAGGCTCAAGTTTTGTATCTCGTCTTTATTCTTTTTTCAAAAGCTTTTTATAATTTACTAACCCCTAAACCGAAGAATTTTTATTCTACATATCCTACGAAGCGAGTTCTAGTTCATATTGATTAGCCACAAACAATAGGTTTGTTGATTTCCTATTAAGAATGAAATGGGCCTATTTTTCTATTCGGATTATTCCAATGTTTTATTTTATGACTTTTTTTGTCGCACAAAAAAACTTTTTGAGTTTCCGGTAGAAAGAGATTTACCTAATGACAACGCTTTTAAGGCTGCCCAATATCCCTTCCCTTTCCAAATATTTTTACGAATACGCTTTTTTGATATAGAAGTACGTTTTTTTGGAACTGCCATTTAAAAATTAAGAGGTTACTCGTTGTTATAGTTGGATGTGAAAGACATCTATTGGTCAAAACGAATATATTCATTATCTAGAGAAAACAAAAAAAAAATATATTATATATATATAGATAAAAAATATGCGAAAATCGTACAAAATCTTACTATAAAAATAGAATTTAATTTTTTTCTACATAAAAAAGACCGAAGGATTTAAGAACCCTTTAAGAACCCATTGCCTAATTTTTTCTATTAATTGGTCAAACTTGAGTAAAGAATACTTCGAAATTCCCTTTTAAAATTCGAATCAAACTAGTAATTAAAGTAATGAATCTGTTAAAAGATACACGTTTTGTTAAAAAAAATCTTCGTGGTTTTTTTATTAAATTTGATTTTATTTTACCCCCCCTTTTGATAAATATAAAAATAAATCTTATAGAAAATAGAAAATGTTAGATATTATAGCGTTTCCTATAAATGTTTTTTTATTGAAACGGAAACTAATCAATCAGTTTCATACTGAAACTAGTTAATGATTTGGAACAAACTGACTAAAAAGCGAGATTAGTACAAAAATTGTACCTTAGTTAATCCTATGATTCATATCGATTCATATCAGATTTCTTTTTAGTGTAATTTTTTATCATTACTTTATGAATATAAAGTGATTTAATAATAATTAAATTTTTTATTTTCGTTATTTTAAGAAAAATCTTAGTTAATAACTAAATTCGCTTTTTATGAGCAAGTAGGTCATATCATTTGCCCAATTGTAACTTCTTTATTTTAATATTTAAAGTATTTTGGAAAGACCCAGATAATATATAAAATTCGAAAAATATCTTTAAGTTAGTACATCTCTTGATTTTTTTATTGACCCCTTTTGTTTTGAAATTGAAAGGGGGTAGGATCCGGTAAATCGGAAACAATCAATTAAGAATAAAAAAACTTTTTTATGGAACAGACATATCAATATTCGTGGATAATACCTTTCCTTCCACTTCCAGTTCCTATGTTAATAGGAGCGGGACTTCTTCTTTTTCCGTCGGCAACAAAAAGTCTTCGCCGTATGTGGGCTTTTCAAAGTGTTTTTTTGTTAAGTATAGTCATGATTTTTTCGATCAATCTGTCTATTCAGCAAATAAAAGGCAGTTCTATCTATCAATATGTATGGTCTTGGATCATTAATAATGATTTTTCTTTAGAATTCGGTTACTTGATCGACCCGCTTACTTCTATTATGTCAATATTAATCACTACTGTTGGAATTATGGTTCTTATTTATAGTGATAATTATATGTCGTATGATCAAGGATATTTGAGATTTTTTGCTTATATGAGTTTTTTCAGTACTTCTATGTTAGGATTAGTTACTAGTTCGAATTTGATACAAATTTATATTTTTTGGGAATTGGTAGGAATGTGTTCATATCTATTAATAGGGTTTTGGTTCACACGGCCTGTTGCTGCAAATGCTTGCCAAAAGGCATTTGTAACTAATCGTGTTGGGGATTTTGGTTTATTATTAGGAATTTTAGGTTTTTATTGGATAACAGGGAGTTTCGAATTTCGAGATTTATTCAAAATATTCAATAACTTGATTTCTAATAATAATAATGAAGTCAATTTTTTATTTGTTACTTTATGTGCCGTTCTATTATTTGCCGGTGCGGTTGCTAAATCTGCACAATTTCCCCTTCATGTATGGTTACCGGATGCCATGGAGGGGCCTACTCCTATTTCGGCTCTTATACATGCTGCTACTATGGTAGCTGCGGGCATTTTTCTTGTAGCTCGGCTTATTCCTCTTTTCATAGTCATCCCTCACATAATGAATTTCATCTCTTTGGTAGGAGTAATAACAATATTATTCGGGGCTACTTTTGCCCTTGCTCAAAAAGACATTAAGAGAGGTTTAGCCTATTCCACAATGTCTCAATTGGGTTATATGATGTTAGCTCTAGGTATGGGGTCTT